TCGTATTGTCGAGATTCCAAGAAACAGTAACTATATGAATTGATTGATCATATAGTTGTAGCAACTGAGATTTTTCCATAAAAAATATATAAATCCGATTCCAGGTTGTAAAGCACAAAAAAGAAAGGGGATGTGGATAAATGGAATATGATAGAAAGAAAAAAAGTATCAATGATATATAATTCCAACATGTATGGTTTCTGAATCATCTCATAAAAATCAATGTGACAAAGCATCAATACTGATATAAATAATAAAGAGCCCGGGTTAATGGAAACTGAGGAGATTGATTCGGGAACGCATTTTTTGGGGGGCTCCATTGCAGAGTTCAGGCCTAACCATTAATAGAGAAGCTATGGGAACGACAGAACCTGTGAGTGTATAGGATTTTCTTGAAAATGAATCCTAATGATTCATTGGGTGGGATGGCGGAACAAACCAAGAACAAATTTATTTATTATGAAGGGTCATAGATTGACCCCACGAATAACGCAAGAAAAAGTCAATATTCGCCCGCGAAACCCTAATTTTTGGGGTTACAATATTTTAGCGTGATTCAATGGGGATAAAGATAAGAGTTTGTTATCTCAAACAAAAAATGATCTATATTTATATATAATATTAATATAAATATACATAAAATAAAGATATACTTCCGGCTGTATATCTTGTATATATAGCTTAATGAATAACAAATTCAATATCAATAAATCCCATTACTAAGTGTATAGTTTAGTAAATACATGCCTATCCATAATATTTTTGAAGAATTTTAATTCGCGAGGAGCTGGATGAGAAGAAACTCTCATGTCCGGTTCTGCAGTAGAGATGGAATTAAAAAAAACCATCAACTATAACCCCCAAAAAACCAGATTTCGTAAACAACATAGAGGAAGAATGAAGGGAATATCTTGTCGAGGCAATCATATTAGTTTCGGCAGATATGCTCTTCAGGCACTTGAACCTGCTTGGATCACGGCTAGACAAATAGAAGCAGGGCGAAGAGCAATGACGCGATATGTGCGTCGTGGTGGAAAAATATGGATACGCATATTTCCTGACAAACCTGTTACAGTAAGACCTACAGAAACACGTATGGGTTCGGGGAAGGGATCCCCCGAGTATTGGGTATCCGTTGTTAAGCCAGGGCGAATACTTTATGAAATGGGCGGAGTTTCAGAAACCGTAGCCAGAGCTGCTATTAGAATAGCTGCGTGCAAGATGCCTATACGAACTCAATTCATTATTGCAGGATAGGAATGTAGAAAAAAAGAAGTATTGAGGATGAAAAAAAAGTTTATTTATTTCTGGACAGACAATATTTCTTTTTTCCCTCATCCTTTGCAGTGAAATAACGGATTCAAATAAAAATGATATGATTCAACCTCAAACCCTTTTGAATGTAGCGGATAACAGCGGAGCTCGAAAACTGATGTGTATTCGAATCATAGGGGCTGGTAATCGCCGATATGCTCATATCGGTGACGTTATTGTTGCTGTAATCAAAGAAGCAGTACCAAATATGCCCCTAGAAAGATCAGAAGTCATTAGGGCTGTAATTGTACGTACATGTAAAGAACTCAAACGCGATAACGGTATGATAATACGATATGATGATAATGCCGCAGTTGTTATTGATCGAGAAGGAAATCCAAAAGGAACTCGAGTTTTTGGTGCGATCGCTCGGGAATTGAGACAGTTTAATTTTACGAAAATAGTTTCATTAGCCCCCGAGGTATTATAAATACTAGTAGATTAGACTATGATCATAGTAGGGTATCTTAAATGGATCAATTAGTCAATTGTGTCTCACGCATATACTTTATAATAGAATAATTTGAATAATATAGAAAAAATAAAAATAAAAGAAAGAAAAACATGTTGATTATATCAAAATTAGGAGATACAAATAATTATAGTTTGTCATGGGTAAGGATACTATTGCTGATATAATAACTTCTATAAGAAATGCTGACATGGATAAAAAAGGAACGGTTCGAATAACATCTACTAATATTGCCCAAAACATTAGTAAAATACTTCTACGAGAAGGTTTTATTGAAAATGTTCGGAAACATCAGGAAGATAACAAATATTTCTTGGTTTCAACCCTGCGACATAGAAGTACTAGAAAAGGAATATATAGAACTATTTTCAAGCGTATTAGCCGACCCGGTCTACGAATCTATTCCAACTCTCAACGAATTCCTAAAATTTTAGGCGGAATGGGAATTGTAATTCTTTCTACTTCTCGAGGTATAATGACAGATCGAGAAGCTCGAATAGAAAGAATTGGGGGAGAAATTTTGTGTTATATATGGTGATCCTACCCCTCGGTATACTAATTTTACCTATTTTACCTATACCTTCCTTCCCATTTATTTTTTTGAAATAGAAAGGAAAAGTGAGTTATATAACCCTTCCTCTATTAGTTGATACTTCAAGGGGTTACCTAGAATGAAAGAACACAAATTGATTCATGAAGGTTTAATTACCGAATCACTTCCCAACGGCATGTTCCGAGTCTGTTTAGATAATGAAGATATAATTCTAGGTAGAGTCAAAATCGAAGTAAGTTGTTATGATTCACCCGGGGGAAGTCTAATTTATAGACTTCGCAACAAAGACTCGAACGATTCGGCGATTTTTTAAACATTCCTTTCGTGAGGATACAATTTGAAGTTAAAAAAAACTAATTTTTTTGCAAGGAGTAGACTCAGAATTAAGGCAGGGATTGATAAATATGAAAATAAGGGCTTCTGTTCGTAAAATTTGTGAAAAATGTCGACTGATCCGTAGGCGTGGACGGATTATAGTGATTTGTTCCAATCCAAGACATAAACAGAGACAAGGGTAATAATAAAAAAAATCACTTTATAAATTTAAGAAAGAATCCGTTTTAACATGAGATAGATATCTCCGTATCTTTCTATATATTTATGACTCCCATTTATTTATGAAATGATAAAATATGACAAAACCTATACCAAGAACCGGTTCACGTAAGAATGGACGTAGAATACCAAAAGGGGTTATTCATGTTCAAGCAAGTTTCAACAATACCATTGTAACTGTTACAGATGTCCGAGGTCGGGTGGTTTCTTGGGCCTCCGCGGGTACTTCTGGATTCAAAGGCACAAGACGAGGAACACCCTATGCTGCTCAAGCAGCAGCAACGAATGCTATTCGTACTGTTGTAGATCAGGGGATGCAACGAGCAGAAGTTATGATAAAAGGCCCAGGTCTCGGAAGAGATGCCGCATTACGGGCCATTCGTAGAAGTGGTATATTATTAAGTTTCGTACGTGATGTAACACCTATCTCACATAATGGATGTCGACCTCCTAAAAAAAGGCGTGTGTAAAAATAAGACTTAAAGGGATTTCAAGAGAAATAAATGATTCAATGATCTGATCAAATAATAATATTAGTATGGTTCGAGAGGAAGTAGCAGGATCCACTCGAACACTACAGTGGAAGTGTGTTGAATCAAGAGTAGAGGGTAAGCGTCTTTGTTATGGGCGTTTCATTCTGGCCCCGCTTATGAAGGGTCAAGCTGATACCATAGGTATTGCCATGCGAAGGGCTTTACTTGGAGAAATAGAAGGAACATGTATTATACGCGCAAAATCTGAGAAGGTACCGCATGAATATTCTACGATAGTAGGTATTGAAGAATCAGTACATGAAATTTTCATAAATTTGAAAGAAATTGTATTGAGAAGTAATCTCTATGGAGTTAGAGACGCATCCATTTGCATAAGGGGTCCTAAATATGTAACCGCTCAGGATATCGTCGTGCCACCTTCTGTGGAAATAATTGACACGACACAGCATATAGCTAACCTGACAGAACCGATTGATTTGTGTATTGGATTACAAATCATGAGAGATCGTGGATATCGTATGAAACCCACAAATCACTCTCAATATCAAGATGGAAGTTATCCTATAGATGCTGTATCCATGCCAGTTCGAAATGCAAATCATAGTATTTATTCTTATAAGAATGGGAATGAAAAACAAGAGATACTTTTTCTAGAAATATGGACGAATGGAAGTTTAACTCCTAAGGAAGCACTTTATGAAGCTTCTCGTAATTTGATTGATTTATTTATTCCTTTTTTACATGCAGAGGAAGAGTACATTAACTTCAAAGAAAATAAAAATAGGTTTACTCTACCCCCTTTTCCCTTTCAAGATATATTAACTAATCTAAAGAAAAACCAAAAAGAAATTCCATTGCAATGGATTTTTATTGACCAATTAGAATTGCCTTCCAGAACCTATAATTGTCTCAAAAGGTCCAATATACATACCTTATTGGACCTTTTGAGCAACAGTCAAGAAGACCTTATGAGAATTGAATATTTTCATATGGAAGATGTAAAACAGATATTGGACACCCTACAGAAGCGTTTCGCAATTGATTTGCCTAAAAAAAAAAAATAAGTTTTCATCTTAAATCAATTGTATTGTAATGGAATTTTCTTCTTTTTTTTTTTAGATTAGAAAGATAAAAAGAAGAAATTTTTTTTTTCATCTTGAGCACAATCCGTACTCGGAAGCGAGTATAATAAAATTAATGTATCTAGGGAAGATTCACCTGGAAGCGACTATTCCCTAGATACTTACGTCATGATATTTCGCGGTTGAATCGCTTTTTCAATTTAAAAAAGTCCTAAAGTTAGGGATTTATCAATAGGTAATGTTGCTCCAATACCTAACCAAAGAGCTACTGCGGTACCGATCAAAAAGACTGTTGTAGCTACTGGACGACGAAATGGATTTTGGAATTTATTGACATTTTCCAAAAAAGGTACTATCAATAATCCCGTTGGTACTGAAACCATTAAAAGAACACCCAATAACTTATTTGGTACTGTGCGGAGTATTTGAAATACGGGAAAGAAGTACCATTCAGGTAATATTTCTAAAGGAGTTGCAAATGGGTCCGCGGGTTCACCAATCATTGATGGTTCTAGAACCGCTAAGCCTAC